AAAGCGCGAGGTCCGGTATACGAACCCACACGAAGAGTAGTGATTTAACTCTAAGAGAAAGGTCTAATGATCTCGATGTAACTCAAAAATACAGGCATTTGTGGGTTCAATGCGAAAATTGTTATGAATTAAATTATAAGAAATTTTTGAAATCAAAAACAAATATTTGTGAACAATGTGGATATCATTTGAAAATGAGTAGTTCAGATAGAATCGAACTTTCGATCGATCCCGGTACTTGGCACCCTATGGATGAAGACATGGTCTCTCTGGATCCCATTGGATTTCATTCGGAGGAGGAGCCTTATAAAGATCGTATTGATTCTTATCAAAGAAAGACAGGATTAACTGAGGCTGTTCAAACAGGCATAGGTCAACTAAATGGTATTCCCGTAGCAATTGGGGTTATGGATTTTCAGTTTATGGGGGGTAGTATGGGATCCGTAGTCGGGGAGAAAATCACCCGTTTGATTGAGTACGCTACCGATCAATTTCTACCTCTTATTATAGTGTGTGCTTCCGGGGGGGCACGCATGCAAGAAGGAAGTTTGAGCTTGATGCAAATGGCTAAAATATCGTCTGCTTTATATGATTATCAATCAAATAAAAAGTTATTTTATGTATCAATCCTTACATCTCCTACTACTGGTGGGGTAACAGCTAGTTTTGGTATGTTGGGAGATATCATTATTGCTGAACCCAATTCCTATATTGCATTTGCGGGTAAAAGAGTAATTGAACAAACATTGAATAAAACAGTACCTGAAGGTTCACAAGCGGCTGAATATTTATTCCAGAAGGGCTTATTTGACCTAATTGTACCACGTAATCCTTTAAAAAGCGTTCTGAGTGAGTTATTTAAGCTACACGCTTTCTTTCCTTTGAATTAAAATTCAATCAAGTAGAGCACACAAAATTCAATTAGTTTATTTGTAGCAAACAAGTAGTTAGTTTATAAGAATCAAAGTAAATAAGAATGGAGTTTTCTTTGATGACCTAAGATCTAATTGTAGAAAGAATAAAAAGTTGCGGATAACTCTTTTTTTTACCTAGAATCCCGATTACTAATTAAGAAGTCTCTATCAACAAGATAAAAGAGTGAATTCTTCCTTTCGTGAAATTAGGCAAATAAAATGAATTTCGTCTTATGTCTTATGTATATAATCAAATAGAGAAAAGATAGATATATAGTTTTTTATCTTTCTCTATCTCCCGAAAATCCCATTTTCACTAAAAATTCCTGTTGGGTCGCATTCTAACGAATCTTTCGATAATCTGTAAGAAACTCTTTCTTTATTAAAAATTCGAAGACAAGAACAAAAGACAAAGAAATGAAGAAAAATAATAAAGTGAATTATCATACATATCTTTCATGTAGAAAGATGAATAAGTCCATTTATTTAGTTCTACATTCCTTGGACTTATTCTATATACTCACTTAGATATATAGATACTTATTTCTATACTAAGAATTTGAAATTTAATTAATTAATAATAATTACAATTCTTAATTATAATTATTATAAGATATTTCTTTTTTATAAAAAAGAAATAATAGCAGGTACAAATAGTAAATCGAGGTACCCATTTTATGACAACTTTCAATTTCCCCTCTATTTTTGTGCCTTTAGTAGGCCTAGTATTTCCGGCAATTGCAATGGCTTCTTTATCTCTTCATGTTCAAAAAAACAAGATTGTTTAGATCTGATGGGACCCAATCTCATCCGTTTTTTTTTTCAAAACTTAGACTTGTAGCATAACACAGATATCTATTTCGAAAAATATGGTCTAACGTGTGATTTCCGCCGAACATAAAGGAAAAGTTCTTATGCCTGCAGAAAAGGATCTATGGGTAAATGAATTCTAGCTAGTTTCAAATAGATCAGGATCGCTGGATGGCTAAAATGTAAAGTCGGTGGATCTATAGGTATATCAATATGTATAGTGGGCTCATATGAAGGGTATGTTATTATTTTAGATCTAACCAATTTGATGAATTACTCCTAAAGGTTCACATCAAACTAGTGCTAGTTCACATCAAACTAGTGCTAGTTGATGAGAGTTACTTCGGAAACAAAAAAAAGTAAAGTCAAATTCATTTGGGGTATTCTCTCAATTCCAATAAAATGCAATCAGATCAAGTATGAGTTGGCGATCAGAAGATATATGGATAGAACTTATAACGGGGTCTCGAAAACTAAGTAATTTATGCTGGGCCCTTATCCTTTTTTTAGGTTCATTAGGATTCTTATTGGTTGGAACTTCCAGTTATCTTGGTAGAAATTTGATATCTTTTTTTCCGTCTCAGCAAATCATTTTTTTTCCACAAGGGATCGTGATGTCTTTCTACGGGATCGCGGGTCTCTTTATTAGTTCCTATTTGTGGTGCACAATTTCCTGGAATGTAGGTAGTGGTTATGATCGATTCGATAGAAAGGAAGGGATAGTGTGTATTTTTCGTTGGGGATTTCCTGGAAAAAATCGTCGCATATTCCTACGA